AGAAGAGTGCCTGATTAAAGGGCTATTTTGATAGAATAGATAATGTATGAAAATACCTCTTCTATATCAAATAGAATTAAACTATTTCCTTAAATATCAAAAATCTATGTACATCTTATACTATAATATAAAAAGATAAGCTAATTAAGCTACTGGGTTCATACCTCATTTATAAAGGTTTCAATCCTTTTCTTTTTAATTTTAAAATTTTATAAATTAGTATTTATTATTTCAATAATTAGAGGAACTTTAATCACAATCTCCTCTTATTCCTGAATATCTATATGAATAGGACTAGAAATTAATCTTTTAAGAATTATCCCTCTATTATCCTCAGATAAAAATTCATATTCAAATGAATCTACTCTAAAATATTTTATTACACAAACTCTTGCCTCTTCAATTTTGATATTTTCTATCATTACAACTCTCAATCTTAATGAATTTATTAATAATGATTTTAATTATTATTCAATACTAATTATAAATTCTTCAATTCTTACAAAAATAGGAGCTGCCCCCTTCCATTTTTGATTCCCAGAAATTATAGAAGGATTAAATTGAATAAATTGTTTCATTATATTAACATGACAAAAAATTGCCCCATTTGTCATTCTAATAATAAATTCTAAAATAACACTATTCTTATCTTTAATTATTATTTCATCTTCAATAATTAGAGGAATCTTAGGTATCAATCAAATTAGTCTACGAAAAATTTTAACTTACTCATCTATCAACCATATTGCATGAATAATTAGAAGACTAATAAACTCACAATCAATTTGATTATTCTATTTCATAGTATACTCAATTATTACAATTAATATTATTTATATACTAAAAACTTTAAATATTTACTATTTAAAGCAACTTTTCAACTCAATAAATTCAAATAAAATATTTAAAATACTTTTTATTATAAATTTTTTATCTCTAGGAGGTCTCCCTCCTTTCCTAGGATTTTTCCCCAAGTGATTAACTATCATAAATTTAACTCAAAATAATTTTTACTTAATTAGAGTAATTTTAATTACTTTTACTTTAATCACATTATTTTTTTATCTACGATTGACATTTAGAACATTAACGCTTTCATTTAATGAAACTCCAATAATAACAAGAAATAAATTTAGTTTTTCCTTTATTATATTCAATTTTATTAGACTAATAGGAATAATCTTTAGAACTTTCCTTTTTAACTTTTTCTAAAGGATTTAAGTTAAAAACGAAACTAGCAACCTTCAAAGTTGTAAATAGAGGGCTCTCTAAGCCTTGAGGCTAAAAATCTATAGATTACCTTCAAATTTGCAATTTAAAATCATAATTGAATATTTAACCTGGTAAAAGAAATTAATTTTCGTGAATAAATTTACAATTTATTGCTTATTCTCAGCCATTTTACCGAATAAGTGATTATTTTCTACAAACCATAAAGATATTGGTACATTATATTTTATTTTTGGAGCTTGAGCAGGAATAGTAGGAACATCTCTTAGTTTATTAATTCGAGCTGAATTAGGAAACCCAGGCTCTTTAATTGGAAATGATCAAATCTATAATGTAATTGTTACTGCCCACGCCTTTGTAATAATTTTCTTTATAGTTATACCTATCATAATTGGTGGTTTTGGAAATTGATTAGTACCACTAATACTAGGAGCCCCAGATATAGCATTCCCTCGAATAAATAATATAAGATTTTGACTTCTCCCACCCTCTTTATCACTTCTACTAATAAGAAGAATTGTAGAAAGAGGGGCAGGAACAGGATGAACTGTTTACCCGCCTTTATCTTCCAACATTGCCCATGGAGGATCCTCTGTTGATCTAGCAATTTTTAGTCTTCACTTAGCAGGAATTAGATCAATTTTAGGTGCAGTAAATTTTATCACCACAGTTATTAACATACGACCAACAGGAATAACATTCGACCGCATGCCATTATTTGTTTGAGCAGTAGTAATTACAGCCCTATTACTACTATTATCATTGCCTGTTTTAGCAGGAGCTATTACAATATTATTAACAGACCGAAATTTGAATACTTCGTTTTTTGACCCAGCTGGTGGAGGTGATCCCATTCTTTATCAACACTTATTTTGATTTTTTGGGCATCCAGAAGTTTATATTTTAATTCTTCCAGGCTTTGGAATAATTTCTCATATTATTAGACAAGAAAGAGGAAAAAAGGAAGCTTTTGGAACTCTGGGAATAATTTACGCAATAATAGCAATTGGTCTATTAGGGTTTGTAGTTTGAGCTCATCATATATTTACAGTAGGAATAGATGTTGATACCCGAGCATATTTTACTTCAGCAACAATAATTATTGCAGTTCCAACTGGAATTAAAATTTTTAGATGATTAGCTACCCTCCATGGAACTCAAATTAATTATACACCTTCGACTCTATGAGCTTTAGGATTTGTATTTTTATTTACTGTAGGAGGATTAACAGGAGTAGTTTTAGCTAACTCATCAATTGATATTATTCTTCATGATACATACTATGTAGTTGCTCACTTCCACTATGTTCTTTCTATAGGAGCTGTTTTTGCTATTATAGCTGGACTAGTGCACTGATTCCCATTATTTACAGGATTAACATTAAATACTAAATTTTTAAAAATTCAATTCTTTATTATATTTATTGGAGTAAATTTAACATTTTTCCCACAACACTTTCTAGGATTAAGAGGTATGCCTCGTCGTTACTCAGACTATCCTGATGCCTATACTCTATGAAATATTATTTCATCTGTTGGATCTTTAATTTCCTTAATTAGAGTACTAATTCTTTTATTTATCATTTGAGAAAGAATAAGATCTCAACGAAAGGTTTTAACTTCTATACAAATGACTTCATCAATTGAATGGCTTCAAAGTCTGCCTCCTGCTGAACATAGATATTCTGAGTTACCTATACTTTCTGCATCATTCTAATATGGCAGACTAGTGCATTGAACTTAAACCTCAAATATAAAGCTTAAACTTTTTTTAGAAATAGCTACATGAAAAACCCTCCTTCTTCAAGATAGTTCATCCCCTTTAATAGAGCAACTATCATTCTTTCATGATCATACTTTACTAGTTTTAGTAATTATTACAATTTTAGTTGGTCAATTAATGCTAAATCTTTTTTTTAATAAATTTACTCACCGATTTCTTTTAGAAGGACAAATAATTGAGATTATTTGAACAGTTTTACCAGCAGTGACACTTATTTTTATTGCCCTACCTTCATTACGATTAATCTATATTTTAGATGAAATCAATAACCCAATTACAACAATTAAAACAATCGGACATCAATGATATTGATCCTATGAATACTCAGATTTTAATAATATTGAATTTGACTCATACATAATTCCTATTAATGAAATAAAATCTTTTAATTTTCGCCTTCTTGATGTAGATAACCGAGTAGTAATCCCATTTCAATCAAATATCCGTATATTAATCTCATCTGCTGATGTAATCCATTCCTGAACAATCCCATCATTAGGAGTAAAAATTGATGCATCTCCAGGACGATTAAATCAAATTAGATTTACCTCTAATCGAACAGGATTATTTTACGGACAATGTTCAGAAATTTGCGGAGCAAATCATAGATTCATACCAATTATTGTAGAAAGAATTAACCCAAAATTTTATATTAAATGAATTTCTAAAATAATAGAAATCTCATTAGATGGCTGAAAGCAAGCAATGGTCTCTTAAACCACACAATAATAACTTAGCAATTATTTCTAATGAAAAATTTAGTTAAAATTATAACATTAGTTTGTCAAACTAAAATTATTAAAATTTAATAATTTTTGATTCCTCAAATAATACCTCTAAATTGAGTCACTTTATTTATCTTTTTTTCTATAACATTAATCATTACAAATTCAATTAATTATTACTCATTTATATATAATATTAAAAAATTCAAAACTTTTAAAAAAAAAATTAATCTTAATTGAAAATGATAGCTAACTTATTTTCTTCTTTTGACCCCTCAACTAATCTAAATTTGTCATTAAATTGACTAAGAACTTTATTAGTCTTTATATTTATTCCAATAAGATTCTGACTTATCCCAAGACGATTAACAATTATTTGAAATATAATTATTAATACACTTCATAAAGAATTTAAAGTTCTCTTAGGAAATAATTCAATTAAAGGAAGAACTTTAATTTTTATTTCAACATTCGCCCTAATTTTATTTAATAATTTTCTAGGATTATTTCCATATATTTTCACTAGATCATCCCATCTAACAATAACCTTAACTCTAGCCTTACCTTTATGATTATCATTTATAATTTACGGATGAATCAATAATACTATTCATATATTTGCTCATTTAGTTCCTCAAGGAACTCCCCCCGTTCTTATACCTTTCATAGTATGTATCGAAACAATTAGAAATATAATCCGACCTGGAACCTTAGCAGTTCGATTATCTGCAAATATAATCGCAGGACATCTTTTAATAACTTTACTAGGAAACACTGGGCCCTCACTATCTATTAGATTAATTAATATCTTAATTATTGTTCAAATTCTACTATTAACACTAGAATCAGCTGTATCTATTATTCAATCTTATGTATTCGCAGTATTAAGAACTTTATACTCTAGAGAAGTAAACTAATGAGAACTCATAAAAACCACCCCTTCCACTTAGTTGATGTTAGACCTTGACCTTTATTAGGAGCCTTTGGTGCAATAATTACTATAATAGGATTAGTTAAATGATTTCATTTATATTCACCTAATTTACTTTTCTTAGGATTTACAATTACATCACTAATTATATTTCAATGATGACGAGATGTCACTCGAGAAAGAACATTTCAAGGACATCATACATTAAACGTAGCTTTAGGAATACGTTGAGGAATAATTTTATTTATTACATCAGAAGTATTTTTTTTCGTTTCATTTTTCTGAGGATTTTTTCACAATTCTCTAGCACCAGCAATTGATATCGGAATAGTATGACCACCTAAAGGAATTATTACTTTTAATCCAATTGAAATCCCTTTACTAAATACTTTAATTCTTTTAAGTTCAGGCCTTACAGTAACATGAGCTCATCATAGACTAATAGAAAATAATTACAAACAAACCACTCAAGGTTTAATACTAACAGTTATTTTAGGAATTTATTTTTCTATACTTCAAGGATTAGAATACCTTGAAGCACCATTTACAATTTCTGACGCAATTTATGGATCATCATTTTTTATAGCAACAGGATTCCATGGCTTACATGTTATTATTGGAACAACATTTTTATTAATTTGTTTAATCCGACATTTAAAAAATCATTTCTCCTGTATTCATCATTTCGGGTTCGAAGCAGCAGCTTGATACTGACATTTTGTAGACGTAGTCTGATTATTCCTTTACATTTCAATTTACTGATGAGGTAGATATTTATATAATATAATAATTATATTTGACTTCCAATCAAAAAATCTAAATCTTTAGTATAAATAATTAAAACTTTAATTATGATATCAATTATAATTCTTCTAATTAATTTAATTTTAGTAATTGTTCTTAATTTAATCAGAAAAAAAACATTCTCAGATCGAGAAAAAAGTAGACCTTTTGAATGTGGTTTTGACCCTAAATCATCAGCCCGATTACCATTTTCACTACAATTTTTCTTAATTGCTATGATCTTTTTAATTTTTGATGTAGAAATCACCCTTTTGATACCAATAATTATTACTTTAAAAATTTCTAATATTATAAATTATAGAATCATTATTACATATTTTATCTTAATTTTAATTATTGGACTTTATCACGAATGAAACCAAGGAGCATTAAATTGAGCTATCTAGGATAATAGTTAAGTATAACATTTAACTTGCACTTAAAAAGTATTGATTTATCAATTTATCTTTAATAAGAAGCAAAATTTGCATTTAGTTTCGACCTAAAAATTTGATAATAAATTATCCTTATTTTAATTGAAACCAAATCAGCGGTATACTACTGTTAATAGTAAAATTGAGTATTCTCCAATTAAAGAAATATGTAATTCAAGAATAAGCTTCTAACTTAATTCTTAAGCGATGAAACTTCGTTTATATTTCTATTTATATAGTTTAATAAAAACATTATATTTTCACTATAAAGATAGATTTTTTCTTATAAATTTATTTAAAAATTAAATAATTTCCTTAATATCTTCAATATTATGCTCTAAATATAAGCTATTTAAATTAATAAATATTCATAACTAAAAAAATCAACCAAATTAATATTAATATAAAATAAATTTTTAAATGATTAATAGATAGTAATTGAAAAAACTTAGACAAAAAAACTAATTTCTTAGATAGATTTTTTCTCCCATAGTATTCTCTTCAACCTTGATCAAATAAATCATAATACTTCCTTCCTATTTTAATAGGATAATAATTAATTCCCAAGGTAGAAATTAAAGGTATATTCCACATTAAAGATAAAAAAAATCTTAAATTTTTATATTTTAAAGATTTAGACAAATAATTTAACTTAAATTTAGAAATTTCCAATCCTAGCCAAGCTCCTATAAAAATTATTAATAAAGTTATTATTTTTATAATAAAACTTAAACAAATAAAATAAGGAGTCGAAAATATTGTTCATATTAATATTCTACCCATGATTACAACAAAAAAAATTAACCCTCTTATACCCTTTAATATAATAAAACCCTTATCTCTAATATAATTTAAAGACAAAAAATTGAAATTTCCAAATAATGTATAATAAGATAAACGTATTCTATACATAACAGTTAAACCAATAGAAATATAAAAAATTATATAAATAAAAATATTCAATACTTGTATAGATATAAATTCAACAATTAAATCCTTAGAATAAAACCCAGATAAAAAAGGTAGGCCACATAAAGACAAATTTCTAATATTAAAAAAGACACAAGTTAAAGGTATGCTTTGAATTAAACCGCCTATATAACGAATATCTTGATTATTTGATAAATTATGAATAATATTACCTGCACATATAAATAATAAAGCCTTAAACAAAGCATGAGTTAAAAGATGGAAAAAAGCTAATTTATAATCACCTAAAAATAAAATTCTTATTATTAAACCTAACTGACTCAAAGTAGAAAGAGCAATAATTTTTTTTAAATCATATTCAAAATTTGCACCTAATCCAGATATAAATATTGTTATTCTAGAAATAAAAAGTATAACAAATATTATAGAAGAATTAAAAGAAAAATTAAAACGAATTAATAAATATACTCCAGCTGTTACTAATGTAGAAGAATGAACTAAAGAAGAAACCGGTGTAGGAGCAGCCATAGCCGCCGGTAATCATGAGGAAAAAGGAATCTGAGCTCTCTTAGTTATTGCAGCTAAAATAACCATAATTCTAATATATTCTATAATATAATCAGTTTTATAAAAATCTAAATAATAAATATAATTTCAACTACCAAAATTTAATATTCAAGCAATTGATATTAATAAAGCCACATCACCAATTCGATTAGATAGGGCAGTCAATATACCAGCATTATAAGATTTCACATTTTGATAATAAATAACTAAACAATAAGAAACTAAGCCTAGCCCATCTCAGCCTAATAAAATTCTAATTAAATTAGGACTAATAATTAATAATATTATAGAAAAAACAAATATAACGACTAATAAAATAAAACGATTTAAATTTATGTCACCATGCATATACTCATCTCTATAAAAAATTACTATTGAGGAAATAAACAAAACAAATCTTATAAATAATAATGATATTCAATCTAATAAAATTGTTATACAAATTATTCTAGAATTCAAACTGACTAATACATACTCAACTATTAAACTTCAATCTATAATTATAAAATATAATCTTAAATGGAAAAATGAAATTGAAAAAACTAAAAATCTTAAAAAATAAATTTTACAAATCTTAATTATTTAAAATAGATATCTATATCATTGAAACCACAAATCAATATTTTAAATTAAACTATTTAAATTAAATTCAAAATAAAAAATAATCAGAACCTAAAATTAAAATATTTAAAGGAATTCAATGTAAAAATATTAATAAATACTCTCGATTATAGCCTATATAAAAAGAATATATTCCAGAATAAACAGAACCGTGTTGACTAAATGAATAAAGAAATAATGAATAAACAGCTCTAAAAAATGATATTAAAGATAAAAAAATTATTCTTAATCTTCTATAAGAAACTAAACTATTAATTAAAATAATTTCACCTAATAAATTAAATGAAGGAGGGGCAGCTATATTAGAAGAACAAAGTAAAAATCACCACAATGCTATACTTGGGATAACATTAATTATACCCTTATTTAAATATAAACTTCGTCTAGAAAGACGCTCATAAGTAAAATTCGCTAAACAAAATAAACCAGATGAGCATAAACCATGTGCTAATATTATAACTAAACCACCTCACATACCTCAAATATTCATTGTTATAATCCCTGATAATACTATCCCTATATGAGCTACTGAAGAATAAGCTACTAATGACTTAATATCACTCTGACGAATACAAATTAAAGAAACAATAAAACCTCCTAATAACCTAATATTAATAAAAACAAAATTAATTTTTATCCCAATTTCTATAAATAAAACCATTATTCGTATTATGCCATAGCCACCCAATTTTAATATAATTCCTGCTAAAATTATAGAACCCGAAACTGGGGCTTCAACATGAGCCTTAGGTAATCATAAATGAACAAAAAATATAGGTATCTTTACTAAAAATACTATATTAATACATAAATAAATATAAATATTATCAAAATTATATTTTAAATAATAAAAATCTAAAGAATTAATATTTTCGTATATATAAAAAATTGAAATTATTATAGGTAAAGAAAATAATAAAGTATAAAATAATAAATATATCCCAGCTTCAATTCGCTCAGGCTGATACCCCCATCCAATAATCAATATTAATGTAGGAATCAAACTAATTTCAAAAAACAAATAAAAAATAAATAAATTTATAGACCTAAACGCTAAAAATAATCTTATTATTAAAAATAATATTACTAATAAAAATAAAAAACAATAATTATTATACTTAAATAATTTTTCTCTAGCCAATAATATCAATGAACAAATCCAGAAACTTAATAAAACTAATGTAAATGATAATAAATCACAACCAAATAAATAAGAAATATTAACAAATAAATAATTAAAACCAATAAATTTTAAAAATATAAATGTTATAATAAAAAATATAAACTGAAATAATCAAAAATTACTAAATAATAAAGGAATCATAAATAATATTATTAAAATTATTTTTATCATAAAGAATTTATAGTTAAAATATAATCATTTCCATGAACTCGAATTATAGAAACTAAGACAGAAAGACCTAATGCACCCTCACAAACTCTTATCGTAAGAAAAATCATTCTAAATAAAAAATCATAAGTTATTACATTTAAATATAAAAATATATTTATGTATAAAGATAAGACAATAAATTCTAATCTCAATAATATTAATAATAAATGCTTCCGTTTTGAAGAAAACACTAACACACCTCTTAAAAATATAAAAATAGAAACTAATAAAATTATCATTAAAGTTTTAATAATTTAATAAAAATATTGGTCTTGTAAATCAAAAATAAGGCAACTTTTAAAACTTCAGAGAAAGAAAATCTTCCCATCTTTAATCTCCAAAATTAAAATTTTTATTAAACTATTCTCTGTATTTTCCTTATAATTATAACTATCTTGATTATATCATTAGTTTTTCTATTTTTAAATCACCCTCTTTCCTTCGGATTAGTCCTCTTGATTGAAAGAATTTTAATTTCTTTAAGAACAGGATTAATATATTATAATTTTTGATTTTCATATATCTTATTTTTAATTATAGTAGGAGGAATATTAATTTTATTTATTTACATAACAAGAATTGCATCTAATGAAAAATTCAAATTTTCAATAAAAATTTTACTTTTTATTATAGTATCTTTAATAATTATTTTAATAATTAACTTAATACTAGACCAATTATTCTCATATTATATAAAAATAATAAATCAAAACTCTTTTTTTATCAACAATTTTTCAATAAGAAAATTTATTAATTTCCCTAATAATATAATTTTATTTACCATTATTAATTACTTATTATTAACATTAGTTGCAGTAGTAAAAATTTCTAAAATTGAATACGGACCTCTTCGACAAATATTTTAATGATAATACCAATACGAAAAAAATCTCCTTTACTTAAAATCGTTAACAACTCCCTAATTGATTTACCTACACCTTCAAACATTACAACACTTTGAAATTTTGGATCACTATTAGGATTATGTCTAATAATCCAAATTATTACAGGGTTATTCCTTGCAATACACTATTGCCCTAATGTAGAATTAGCTTTTAATAGAGTAGCTCACATTTGCCGTGATGTAAATTACGGCTGACTTATTCGAACCCTACACGCAAATGGTGCATCATTCTTTTTCATCTGTATTTATACTCATATTGCACGAGGTATCTATTACGGATCTTATAATTTAATACTCACATGAATAGTTGGTGTAACAATTTTTTTTCTTGTTATAGGAACAGCATTCTTAGGTTATGTACTTCCCTGAGGTCAAATATCATTTTGAGGGGCAACAGTTATTACTAATCTTTTATCTGCTATTCCTTACTTAGGAACAACTATTGTTCAATGAGTTTGAGGAGGATTTGCCGTTGATAATGCTACTTTAACTCGATTTTTTACCTTCCATTTTTTATTTCCATTTATTGTTTCAGCTTTAACAATAATTCATTTATTATTTTTACATCAAACAGGATCAAATAATCCTCTAGGGACTAAAAGAAATATTGACAAATTACCATTCCATCCATATTTTTCATTTAAAGATATTTGCGGATTTTTAATTATAACCTTCTGCTTAATTCTACTAACCTTAATAGACCCAAATCTACTAGGAGACCCAGATAATTTCACTCCAGCTAACCCACTAGTAACACCTGTTCATATCCAACCCGAATGATATTTTTTATTCGCTTACGCTATCTTACGATCTATCCCTAACAAATTAGGAGGAGTAATCGCTCTTGTAATATCAATTGCTATTTTATATATTCTTCCTTTTACTAATAAAAAAAAAATTCAAAGAAATCAATTTTATCCAATTAATAAAACAATATTTTGAATCCTTGTATCAATAATTCTACTTTTAACATGAATTGGAGCACGGCCTGTTGAAGACCCATATATTATTATTGGTCAAATCCTAACTGTCACATACTTTCTTTATTATATTATTAATCCTTTAATTAGAAATTATTGAGATAAAATTATTTTTAATTAATTAATGAACTTGTATAAGTATATACCTTGAAAGTATAAAAAAGAGTAAATCCTCTATTAATTTATACTAAATTTTATTAACTAAATTATTACGATAAAAATAAATATTTTTAACCTTAAATATAATAATAACAAATTTAAAGAAACAGGTAAATACCTCTTTCAAGACAAATATATTAATTTATCATAACGAAACCGTGGTAGAGTCCCACGAACCCAAATTCAAAAGAAAGAAACAAAAACTAATTTTAAAAAAAATAATCAAGATATCAAATTACCGCCTATAAATAAAAATACTCTTAGTATTCTCATAAATAAAATTCTTGAATATTCAGCTAAAAATAATATTGCAAATCCTCCTCTTCTATATTCAACATTAAACCCTGAAACTAATTCAGATTCACCTTCTGCAAAATCAAAAGGAGTGCGATTAGTCTCGGCTAACCCTGAAACTAATCATATTATACATAAAGGAAATATAATAAATAAAAATCAAATATTTATCTGAAACTTTATTAAATCATAAATATTAACATTCAAAATTAAAAATATAAAAGACATTAAAATTAAAGCCAATCTAACTTCATAAGAAATAGTTTGAGCAACCGAACGTAATCTACCTAATAACGAATAATTAGAATTAGAAGATCAACCAGCTAATATAATTGAGTAAACTCTCAGCCTTGAAATTCTCAGAAAAAATAATAAAGAAAAATTAAAATTTAAATTACTAGTAATGAAAGGTATACACATCCAAATCAATAATGACATAAATAAATTTATAACAGGACATAAATAATACAAATTAAAATTAGATATATAAGGATAAATCTGCTCCTTAGAAAATAATTTAATAGCATCACTAAAAGGCTGAACTAGACCAATAAACCCAACTTTATTAGGACCTTTACGAATTTGGATATACCCTAAAACCTTTCGTTCTAATAAAGTTAAAAATGCAACCCCAATTAAAACACAAACTAACAAAACTAAAGAAGAAATAATTATTAATAAATAATCTTTAAATATCAATATTATTTATGATATAAATCATATTCTTAGATTCTAAATCCAAAGCACTAATCTGCCAAAATAATAATATTATTCTTAAAATAAATTTTTAATTTAATATTTGGTCCTTTCGTACTAAAATATTATAAATTATTAAAGATAGAAACCAACCTGGCTCACACCGGTTTAAACTCAGATCATGTAAAATTTTAAAGGTCGAACAGACCTAAAATTTTTAGCTTCTACACCAAAATTTAATTTTAATCCAACATCGAGGTCGCAATCTTTTCTTTCGATTTGAACTCTCAAAAAAAATTACGCTGTTATCCCTAAGGTAATTTAATCTTTTAATCAAAATATTTGGATCAAAAACTCATAAATAAATGATTGTATTATAAAAAAAGTTTATTTAATTTTTCAATCACCCCAATCAAATACTAAAAATAAAATAAATATCTTAATTCTTAAAATCTATTTAATTTTTAATATAAAACTCTATAGGGTCTTCTCGTCTTTTAATTAAATTTAAGCTTTTTAACTTAAAAATAAAATTATAAAAAATTTAATATGAGACAGAAATTTTTTCATCCAACCATTCATTCCAGCTTTCAATTAAAAAACTAATGATTATGCTACCTTTGCACAGTCAAAATACTGCGGCCATTTAATTATTTATCATTGGGCAGGCTAGACCTTAAATTATTATCAAAAGGACATGTTTTTAATAAACAGGTGAAAAATTTTTTTGCCGAATTCCTTATATTAACATTAAACCTTTAATATAAAATACAAAATATTATACTAATTTAATCATTATAACTTTTTAACAAAAATTATAAAAAAATTTTTTATAAAAAACTTAAAATTTATATAAATAATATAATATAAATAATCAATTATAACATTATTCTAAAAATAGAAAATTCTAATCCTATATATTATTTTTAAATAAATAAATTTTTAAAAATTTATTTAAAAGCTCATCCCCTTAAATATTAAATTAATTAAATAATAAATTAAATAGATAATTTATTAATTTAATTAAATAAAATTAAATTTTTTTCTAAAAAAACTAGATATATTTAAAAACGAATAACGTTTCATTTCTAAATTAATATTAAAAATATTTATTTTACAATAAAATATATATTAATTTAGCTCTTTTAAATTCGAGAAATTTTTAAATAAAAATTTTAATTAATCAACCCTGATACACAAGGTACTAAAAATAAATTATTCTTTTTTACATTAAAAAATATTCTTTCACAATACTAATTCACTATAATTAAATAATATTTTTCATAATAATACTAAAAATTAATTTTTTTATTTTAAAAACAATTTTAAATCTAAATTAAATAAATCTTTATATTCAAATTAAATTGAATCTCACAATTAACTTTTTAATGTAAATAAAATGCTTTTATCAAGCTCTAATTTGATCTTTCTAGGCTCACTTTCCAGTAAGCCTACTTTGTTACGACTTATTTCACTTTATAGTGAAAGCGACGGGCGATATGTGCATATTTTAGAGCTAAAATCATATTAATTAAATTATTAATATTACTATCAAATCCAATTTCTTTTTAAATTTAAAATTAATTTTCCATAAATAAATTTAATGTAACCCATTTCTTTTTATACATAAACTGCACCTTGATCTGATTTATTTTCTTTTAAAAAATCTTGAATATTATAATTCTAATAAAATATTCAAACTACGACGATATACAAATTAATAATATAAATACCTTAAATCGTGGATTATCAATTATAGAACAGGTTCCTCTGAATAGACTAAAATACCGCCAAAATCTTTAATTTTCAAGAACATAACTATTAATAATTAAGAATAAAATTTTACATCTCAAATAATAGGGTATCTAATCCTAGTTTTAAATTAAGATCTCTCATATCATTTAAATTAAATAATACTATTTTAAATTTAAAATTTCACCTAATAAACCTAAACTTCATAAAAATTAATTTCAAATTTAATAAATCTAAAAAAATTAAATTAAATTATCTGTGTAACCGCAACTGCTGGCACAAATTTTGTTAATTTTTAATATTATTTCCAAATCTAAGTATCCTTAATATTTAAAATGTTATACTGCAAATGAACTATTTAAATATGAATTTTAAACCTTACATATAAAATAAAAATTATACCTAATTTATAAGCTAGAATAAAACTTTAATTTTAACAAAATATATTTAAACATAATGTAATTAACTCTTAATAAAAACCTAAAATATTTTAAATTAAAAATATCTAACCTTTAAAAATTATATTTAAAATATAACCTTCTTTAATGCAAATCCAAGTTTCAATGCCCTCTAAAACTTTCAAATAACCTCAATAATAACGCTATCTCCCAGTTTTTAATGTAAATCCAAGTTTTAGTGCCCTCTAAAACTTTCAAATAACCTCAATGCCCTCTAAAACTTTCAAATAACCTCAATAATAACGCCATACTCTAGTCTTAATGTAAATTCAAGTTTCAGTGCCCTCTAAAACTTTCAAATAACCTCAATAATAGCAATTTTACTTTATAATTTTTTTAAAACTAAAATTTTTAAGCTCTAAAAAACTATATAAAATAATTTTAAATTTTGAAAAATTTTTCAAAAAATGATTTTTTCAATTTTATATGAAAATAGAAAATTTTATGAAAAATCTAATTTTTTTCTAAAATTAAAACTTTGAAGGTTTTCATTTAGTTGTTAAACATTACTTTTATTACTATAAAAACAAAGCAATTTTTTTCATAAAATAATTAAATTTTATAAAAATTTTAGATTTTTAAAATGATAAAGCAATTTTTATAAAACAAAAAATAAAAAAAAATTGCCCTCAAATTATATATAAAAAATAATACAAATATATCAGTGTATTTTATACTAATTAAATAAACAGTTTTCTTAATAAATTTATTGATTATGAATCATTAAAATAGATATACTATTAAAATAAGGAGGTTTTTTTTTTTTTCATTAAAAGTTATATTTTTTATTAATAATGAAGTATTTAATTTATTATTAATAATTATATTAATATAGTATTAAATTTTTTTAATTGATATATTAATAATGATTATATATATATAAATAATTTATATATTAATATAATATTAATATTTAATATTTAAAGAGTATTATTTAATTATAATAATAATTAATAAATAGACTTGGTATGAATAATAAAATATTTTATTATTATTCTTTTTTTCTTTTTCTAATAAGCTAATACTTATCTTATACGATAATTGTAGATTTATTTTAAGAATAATTAATAAATAACCCTTTTCATTAACTATCTATTTAAAATTATATTATATATATATCTATGATATTATTTTATACTTACTATTATTTTATATTCATTAATATTTATATTAAAATAATTAATAAATAACCCTTGATTAATATATTAAAAATTTCATATATATATATATTAAATTTTTATATATATATACGCAAAAATTTCAAAATTCCCCAAGTTCATAAAGGAAAATCTATATAAAAACTAACAACAATTTTTTCAACCCCCTAAAATCGGAAAATTTTTGGAAAATTTTGAACAACTTTTTTTTTCAATTAATTTTTTTTACTTAATTTAATCCACTAAATTAAAAATAATTATTTTAAAAATTTAATGTTTAAACAATTGACATTTATAGTTAATAAAATAAATAATT